TGCTGAGGGTAATGCAATTATCCGCGAGGCTAGCAAATGGAGTCCTGAACTAGCTGCCGCTTGTGAGGTATGGAAAGAGATCAAATTTGAGTTTAAAGCAGTGGATACTTTGGATCCGGAAAAGTAAGATGCAGATAAGAAGTAATTACTCTCCGTTCTCTTAATTGAATTGCAATAAAACTCGGCCCAATCTTTTAATAAAAGGATTGAGCCGAATACAAAGATTCTATTGCATGTATTTTGGATAAATACATATATCTCTAGATATAGAAGATTTGAAATAGAAAATCTACGACTCAAATGCTTCTATTGTTTTCTTGGATCCACAATTAAACCTATGGATCCTTAGGATTGGTCTATTCTTTAATATATCCTATATAAATATAAAGTTTCCCTGAATCAAGCGAAGTATCACAAATCTTTTGACCCATCTTGTAAATTGTCTTTTTTCTTGTAAATTGTCTTTTTTCTTGTAAATTGTCTTTTTTGTGTTGGAATAGAACCTTAATTTCTTACTTGTTATTGGTTAGTTATTAGAATTAGATCCAATTTTACCAAAAAATTCTTTCTAGGAGAGAACAAATATTTCTTTTTTTTTGTTCGATGCGAAGACATAGGAAAAACCTCTTTTTAGCATTCTATTTAATTTAGAATGAAAAGGGATTCCATCTTATTCATATATAATATAGTGAAGTCTTACCCCCGGATTCCCACAAAACAAAAGAGAATCCTTTTTCACACTTCTTATTAGTAGTGATTGAATTTCTATGTTTAGTCTGATATGAAATAAGATATTCAAGAATTGTGGATCCAATGACTATTCATCTATTCTATTTTTATGCAAATAGGAGGCAAGAAACCTATATGAAAAGAGGGTGGTTTAATTCGATGGTGTTTAAGAAGGAGTTAGAACGCAGGTATCGGATAAAGAACTCAACGGACAATCTTGGTCCTATTGAAAATACTAGTGAAAGTGAAGATGAAAATACTAGTAAAAGTGAAGATCCGATATTTGGCGTCAAAGACCTTTGGCATTTCATCTCTCCTGGTCCTTGGGTAGTTAGGGATAGTAATGGAGACAGTTATTTTATCTATTTTGATATTGAAAAGCATAGTGTTGTTGTTGAGATTGACAACGATCATTCTTTTCTGAGTAAACTAGACAATCGTTACATGTACGATACTCAATCTCTTTGGGATAATTTGATTACTAGTTGCATTAAGAGTTATCTTCATAAAAAAATCGGTATTGATACGTCCATTGGAGGTGATAGTAGTGACATTGGAGATTATAGTAGTCGCAGTTTCATTTCTAGGTTGATTTTTGGTAAACGTAGAACTAGTAGTGAAAGTGGGAGGTCCGATATACGAAACCACGCGAAGAGTAGCGATTTAACTGTAGATTTAACTCTAAGAGAAGAGTCTAATGATCTCGAGTCTAACGATCTCGATTGGAATGATCTCGAGTCTACTGATCTCGAGTCTAATGATCTCGATTCGAACGATCTCGAGTCTACTGATCTCGAGTCTAATGATCTCGATTCGAACGATCTCGAGTCTACTGATCTCGAGTCTAATGATCTCGAGTCTAACGATCTCGATTGGAATGATCTCGAGTCTACTGATCTCGAGTCTAATGATCTCGATTCGAACGATCTCGATTCGAATGATCTCGATTCGAATGATCTCGAGTCTAATCGAGATGCAACTCCAAAGTACCCAAACTACAAGGATTTGTGGCTTTTCTGCGAACACGAAGAGTGTTATACATTAAATTATAAGAAATATTTGCAATCACGAATGTATACGTGTGAAGCATGTGAATATCATTTCAAAATGAATAGTTCACAAAGAATCGAAATGTTGCTCGACCCCGGCACTTGGGGTCCTATGGATGAAGACCTGTTCTCTATGGATCCCATTGGATTTGATTCAGAGAGTGAATCGGATTCGGAGAGTGAATCCGATTCAGAGATTCGATTGGATTCGGAGAGTCAATCTTCGGAGAATCAATCCGATTCGGAGAGTCAATCCGATTCAGAGATTCGATTGAATTCATATTTTGGATTGAATTCAGAGGAATCCCATTCAGAGATTCGATTGGATTCGGAGAGTCAATCCGATTCGGAGAGTGAATCCGATTCAGAGAGTGAATCTTCAGAGAGTCAATCTTCGGAGAATCAATCCGATTCGGAGAGTCAATCGGATTCAGAGAGTCAATCTGATTCGGAGAGTGAATCTTCGGAGAGTGAATCTTCGGAGAGTCAATCCGATTCAGAGATTCGATTGAATTCAGAGAGTCAATCTTCGGAGAGTCAATCTTCGGAGAGTCAATCTTCGGAGATTGGATTGGATTCGGAGTGGGAGGAGGAGGAGGACAAGTCTTATAAAGATCGTATTGATTCTTATCAAAGAACGACAGGATTAACTGAGGCTGTTCAAACCGGCGTAGGTCAACTAAATGGTATTCCCGTAGCAATTGGGTTTATGGATTTTGAGTTTATGGGGGGCAGTATGGGATCCGTAGTGGGGGAGAAAATCACCCGTTTGATTGAGTACGCTACCAATCAATTTCTACCTCTTATTATAGTGTGCGCTTCGGGTGGGGCGCGCATGCAAGAAGGAAGTTTGAGCTTGATGCAAATGGCTAAAATATCGTCTGCCTTATATGATTATCAATGCAATAAAAAGTTATTTTATGTATCAATCCTTACATCTCCTACTACTGGTGGGGTAACAGCTAGTTTTGGTATGTTGGGAGATATCATTATTGCCGAACCCGATGCCGACATTGCATTTGCGGGTAAAAGAGTAATTGAAGAAACATTGAAGCAACCAGTACCCGAAGGTTCACAAGTGGCTGAAGTGTTATTCGAGAAGGGCTTAGTGGACCTAATCGTACCACGTAAGCTTTTAAAGGGTGTTCTGAGTGAGTTATTGCAGCTCCACGGCTTCTTTCCTTTGAATTCCAATTCAATCAAGTAGAGCGCACTAAGTTCCATTATTTTATTTGTAGCAAACAAGTGGTTAGCTTATCGGAATCCAAGTAAATAAGAATGGAGTTTTCTTTGGTGACCTAAGATCTAATTGTAGAAAGAATCAAAAGTTGCGGATAACTCTTTTTTTTTTACCTAGATTCCCGATTACTAATTAAGAAGTCTCTATCAACAAGATAAAAGCGTGAGTTCTTCCTTTCGTGAAATTAGGCAAATAAAATGAATTTCGTCTTACGTATATAATCAAATTCAAATATAGAAAAGATAGATATATAGTTTTGTATCTTTCTCCATCTCCCGAAAATCCCATTTTCACTAAAAATTCCGGTTGTGTCGCATTCTAACGAATCTTTCGATAATTTGTAATAAACTCTTTCTTTATTAAATCAGAAGACAAGAACAAAACACAAAGAAATGAAGAAAAATAAGAAAGTTGATTATCATACGTATCTTTCATGTAGAAAGATGAATAAGTCCATTTATTTAGTTCTACATTCCTTGGACTTATTCTATATACTCACTTAGATATATAGATACTTATATCTCTAATAAGAATTTTCAAATTTTATGAATTAATTAATAATAACTATTAATTAATAATACCTACGAATTCATACTAATTACAATTCTTAATTATAATTAGTATAAATATAAGATATGATATTTAAAAAAAAAATAATAACAGGTACAAATAGTAAATCGAGGTACCCATTTTATGACAACTTTCAATTTTCCCTCTATTTTTGTGCCTTTAGTAGGCCTAGTATTTCCGGCCATGGCAATGGCTTCTTTATTTCTTTATGTTCAAAAAAACAAGATTGTTTAGATCTGAGAAAATCTCATCCGTTTTTTTTTTGAAACTTAGACTTGTAGCATAACACAGATATTTATTTCGGGAAATATGGTATAACGTGTGATTTCCGGCGAACATAAAGGAAAAAGCTCTTATGCCTGCAGAAAATGATCTATGGGTAAATGAATTCTAGCTAGTTTCAAATAGATCAGGAGCGCTGGATGCCTAAAATGTAAAGTTGGTGGATCTATATGTATATTGGGATCATATGAAGGGTATGTTATTATTTTAGATCTAACCAATTTGATGAATTACTCCTAAAAGTTGACATCAAACTAGTACTAGTTCACATCAAACTAGTGCTAGTTGATGAGAGTTCCTTCGGAAACAAAAAAAGTAAAGTCAAAATCATTTGGGGTATTCTCTCAATTCCAATAAAATGAAATCGGATCAAGTATGAGTTGGCGATCAGAACATATATGGATAGAACTTATAACGGGGTCTCGAAAACTAAGTAATTTTTGCTGGGCCCTTATCGTTTTTTTAGGTTCATTAGGATTCTTATTGGTTGGAACTTCCAGTTATCTTGGTAGAAATTTGATATCTTTTGTTCCGTCTCAGCAAATCATTTTTTTTCCACAAGGGATCGTGATGTCTTTCTACGGGATCGCGGGTCTCTTTATTAGTTCCTATTTGTGGTGCACAATTTCCTGGAATGTAGGTAGTGGTTATGATCGATTCAATAGAAAGGAAGGAATAGTGTGTATTTTTCGTTGGGGATTTCCTGGAAAAAATCGTCGCATATTCCTCCGATTCCGTATAAAAGATATTCAATCCGTTAGAATAGAAGTTAAAGAGGGTATTTATGCTCGTCGTGTCCTTTATATGGATATCAGAGGCCGGGGGGCTATTCCGTTGATCCGTACTGATGAGAATTTGACTCCACGAGAAATTGAACAAAAAGCCGCGGAATTGGCCTATTTCTTGCGCGTACCAATTGAAGTCTTTTGAGAAAAGGAACTGGGCTGAAGAACGAATGCTTTCTCAGCAGGAGGGAAAAAATGCAAGAATCCTGTTTTTTTCTATAAGATAACTTAACTGAAGTTTCGTCAGTCAGTCGAGCCAAAGCCGACGTATATGGAACAACCATAAAACAAAACTCTTTTTTTTTTGAAGTTCAATATTTGTTGGAAGTGATACTTTAGATGCAG